AGGTAAAATTTCCATTTATGTATTAAAAAAGATGTTCCTTTTAAAGACAGAATAGATTTTCCTTTATACCTAACAGAATGCGGGGAAGGTTCTTTGAAAAGCCATAAGATAACGTCAAAATCCTTAGTAAAAAGTTTGACTAAATATTCGAATTTTCCATAGAAATAAATGCGTTCAAGAAGGACTCTATACGATGTGGATTGTAAATGAGAGGATTGGCTGCAAAGAAAAAAGAAAATGGATTCATATTCACATACATGGCAATTATATAAAAATAAGAATAATCTTTTATTCCTTTTAAAAAAAATAGAAATAGATTTTTTTGGAATAAAAAAACTATTCCAATTATAATACTCATAAAGAAAAAATTGTAATAAATGCAAACACGAGACATCTTTTACCCAATACCGAAGTGTATGAACCAAGATTTCTAGATGGGCGGGGTAAGGTATTAATATATCTAACACATAACTTAAATGTACAATTTTGTCCTCTAAAAAAGGAAATATTGAATGAATTGATCGCAAATTATAAGATTTTATTTTTTTTTTTCTTTGTAGCGAAGCGATTAATAGTAGAGAAAATGGAATTTCTACAATGACTACAAATCCTTCTGATATCATTTGCGAATAAACATTGTGTTTGTGACCCAAAAAGTTATTTTGCTTAGAAGCATTAGCCAAGAAAAGCAAATTATTTTGTTGATAATACATTCGAGTAATTAAACGTTTCACAATTAGTAAACTATATTTCCTATCACCTGACGTTTCCAATAAAATCGATTTATTTAAACCATATGCAAACGAAAAAAGATATTCCTGAAAGATAAGTGGATAGAAAAAGATGTGTTGACAAGAACTTTCTCGTTCTAGATATCCTTGAAATTCTTGCATTTCAAATAAAAATCAGACCTAAAATTCAAAGTAAAAAATAGAAGTTTTCTTGAGTTATCAAATGATACATAGTGCGAGACAGTCAAAACAAGGTTTTTTTAATAGCTACCTCGAAATAGTTAAATTCATCAGCGGACTCTTTCTTTTTTTCCATCTAATTCATTTTTTTTTTATTAACAATACGATGGTTCGAAATCCTTTATTTTTGCAATCCGATCGCTCTTTTGATTTTGGAAAAAGTATCTTTATCAATATACTGTTTCTTCTACACATTAATTTCCATCTCCATCTTCATATAGAGAGTCTAATAGTTAGGATTCGCTAAAAAAGATAATCCACACAAGGGAGAATCTTTTACCGCATTTAGGCACTAAGTTTTTTTAACGTCTAATTAGATCGAGTAATAATTCAAATTACGAAGATAAGCTCGTTGCTAATTTTTTCCACAAAATTGGAACCCAGATAGGGTTCGATCCATTTATTCAATCGACCCAACTTTGAATTCATTGCATTTTCTTTCAATAATTCAAACTTTGTATCGGTTTGATAAAAATGAAATATTCTCTATTGATACGACATGCTCTTTTTTCCATTCATTTCCTTTCAGGATCAGTCGTGGTCGTATAAACTCTACCGATGTTGTAGACGAATCTCTTGCTTCATCTAAATATGTAAAAGATCTGAGCCGCACTTAAAAGCCGAGTACTCTACCGTTGAGTTAGCAACCCCCGTAATAGCTATGTTATGTAGATATAATCTAGGTCAACAAATTTTATATCGGAACAAATTCAACCAACGAATCCTTGACTAAAAATATTGAGCCGAAGACAAGAAAAACTATTTAAATTTTTATTTCATAAATAATTGATAATTGAATTATATTTGTTCAATACATTCTTGTCAATATGAAGATAAATATAATCGAAATTGTGAAACCGAAATAAAATTATAAAATAAAGTTTGTGTTGAATTAGCACTACATAAAACGAAAGTTTTACTAAATTAAAACTTCATTATCTTTCGTTTTTATATTGAAAAAATTTTTTATTAATTGAACTTCGTTTAATTAAATTTTAATTTGAAATTCTTTAAAAATCTCTGCCCTATTTAAAATATCATAAACAGTTTCTGTAGGTTGAGCGCCTTTTTGAATAAAATCTAGAATAACAGGAACATTTAAATAAATTTGATTTTTTATCGGATCATAAAAACCCACTTTCTGCAGATCTCTTCCCTCTCTTCGGGATCGAACATCAATTGCAACGATTCGATAGACGGCTCATTGGGATAGATTTAACCCCCCTTGGAAACGTATAGGAAGTTTTCTCCTCGTACGGCTCGAGAAAAATGTTTTAAAGTAATGACGAATCAAATATAAAATAAGTCCATAAAATCTTCAAATGAAAATGAATTAAACCCCTTGCTTTCCTCAAAAAAATCATTTCATTTGTATACTCATAACTCAAGTTGAATAACTTTAAAAAAATTCAACAGAAAAAATCTTTTACCTTACCATTTATCAATTATTGAGCAGTCTCAAATACCCTTTGTTGGGTCTTAGCAACAATTAAAATATAGTAAATAGTCAAAGGGTATTTCCTTGTTCCGGAAGCCTTTATCTTATTTTTGAATCATTGGGTTTAGACATTACTTCGTTGATTTTTAATCCTTTCAGGCAGCAACATACCTTTTAGTGTTATTTCTCTCAAAGAATCTACTCATACCAACGCCGGATTTCCGCACGATTAAATATATTATATTGATTGAAAAATTTTACAATTTGATTTCTCTGTCAAAGATAACTGACGAAGTTATTCTTTTGATTGACACTAACCCTAGACTCTTCTCCCTTGAAAAATAGCTCAATACTTTCTACTCGAGCTCCATCATATTTCCTCACACCCCAAGAACGAGTGGAATAGAGCAAAAGATGTCGAGTTAAGAGCACCCCTTATTCTAGAATGATGGATATGAGAATCCACAACAGATCATGTCCTTCAAGTCGCACGTTGCTTTTTACCACATCGTTTCAAACGAAGTTTTACCATAACATTCCTCCAAATTGGAACCGGTCTGCGGTTGATTCAATTATCAAATCATGAATAGTCATTGGTTCGGTTAAGACAGTTGTTATTGTTATATAGAATATTAGATTAGATATGTAATATATCTTTTTTTCTAATTCTTAATTAACCGTTTTTTATATATTTATATAAATTAAATAAATTACAACATCTCTAAGAGAGAGAAATCCATCTTTGTTTTCGAGCTCAACCTGTAAGTTTATTAACTATAATTTTATATGCTCTGGGACGAAAGGATTCGAACCTCCGAATAGCGGGACCAAAACCCGATGCCTTACCACTTGGCCACGCCCCACGTTGATTTCTATTACACTAATATTGTTCTTGATTATTCGTCAATTCTCGCCCAACTATCTAAAGAATAAATTAGATTCTGTTGTTTAGTATCCAATAGATGTAGACATAGAAAAAATTAAATTATTGATCATTCTCGATAATTCCATTAAGATATTATATGAAAGTAGAATTTATTCTATTCTCCATTGAGAATGGAAGGTTCTTTGATTGAGTGAATAAGTTCAAAAAAACGAAGGATTTTTTCTTTCTGTCAATAATTCAATCAAAATGCAATTAAAAAAAAAACAAAATGTCTATTATGCTTAATATCTTTAGTTTTATCGGTCTTAATTCTGCTCTTTATTCAAGTAGTTGTTTCTTTGCGAAATTACCGGAGGCCTATGCTTTTTTGAGTCCAATCGTTGATTTTATGCCAGTCATACCTCTCTTTTTTTTTCTCTTAGCCTTTGTTTGGCAAGCTGCTGTAAGTTTTCGATAAGATTTTTCATCTTATGCTCTAAAAATGAATTCTTTTTTTCGAAAAAGAGGATTCTAATACTAAATACTTACCAAGATCACAAATATTACAGTATGAACCTTTAAAATTCAAATATCAAAATTCTTGGATAGCCACAACCCAGATTATTTATTAATCTCCTTTTCCATCCTAAAAAAGAATAGATAAGATAATTTGGATAAATAAGTAAATCTTATTGTGATCCTCCATAATATCAACAAGTGAATATAAAAATTTATTGATAAGTAAGAAAATAATAGATAAGATAATAATAACTTAAATTTGTATTTATTATCTCCATTCCAAATAAAAAGTCGATTTTAGAAGTTTCAAAAATTTGGGCGTCAAATCAAATAAAAAAATATAGGATATGCGGGATAACAATAGAGAATCTATTCTCTTAAAAAACAAAATTGGAGATTTGTAATGCTTACTCTCAAACTCGTTGTTTACACAGTAGTGATATTCTTTGTTTCTCTCTTTATTTTCGGATTCCTATCTAATGATCCAGGGCGTAATCCTGGACGCGAAGATTAAAAATAACGGTTTTTTTACTGTACTTGTTCATCTATTTTTTTTTTTCGAATTATAGATTTTTTAATTTTATAAAAAAGCGAATTCTAATTAACAAAAAAATTCGAAAGAAAAATAAATTAAACATCATAGAATATTAAAATTTAATAATCAATGGAACACGGAAAGAGAGGGATTCGAACCCTCGGTACGAATAACTCGTACAACGGATTAGCAATCCGACACTTTCGTCCACTCAGCCATCTCTCCCCCTCGAAAATATTTAAATTAAATAAAAAGATTATTTAATTATATTAAAAAATATGTAATAAAAAAAGTCAAATTAAGATTAAGAATTATTTATATTATTTATTAATTAATTTAATTAATAAATAATATAAATAATTTAGATTAGAAATCAAATTCTAGAGAACAACATAACTTTATCGGAATCTCACTTTTTTAATCCTACTACAGAAAAGCCAATACTATCAATTTCATGATTCTGTTGATTACATTTCGGTATTCGACAAAAGTGATAATTTGATACAATAATCGAACTGTAGCGGGTATAGTTTAGTGGTAAAAGTGTGATTCGTTCTATTATAACCCTTTAATAGTTAAGGGGTCTCCCGATTTGATTACTATTCAGATCATAAACTTTATTTCTAAAAAGGAATAAATCTCTTACCTTCAATGACAACTTTGAAGACAATT